AAAAGAGAATTTTTTACTTTTTCTATCCTGCTGATAAATTTAGTTCATTTCTCAAAAAACTTCAATTGGTACACGCAAGAAATAGGCCAATTCGGCAGCTTTTTGTTCAATTTCTCGTGGCGTAAAATTCTCATCAGTACGGGTCAAGGGAATGGTCCCCTGGCCTCGGATTTCCATATAAAGAACACGACGAGCATAAATACCCTCTTTAACTTCTATTCGGACAGACTGAATATCTTTTATCAGAAATCGGAGGAAGACACGACGATTTTTTCCAGGGAATCCCCAACGAAAAATACACACTATTCCTTCTTTTCTATCGAATCGATCATAACCACTACCTACATTCCACGAAATTGTACACCATAAATAGGCGCTAATAAAAAGACCCGCGACCCCATAAAAAGACATTACGAGCCCTTGTGGAAAAAAAATGATTTGTTGAGACGGAAATAAAGATATCAAATTTTTACCAAGATAACTAGAAGTTCCAACCAATAAGAAGCCTAATGAACCTAAAAAAAGGATAATGGCCCAGCAAAAATTATTTATTTTTCGAGACTCCTTTATAAGTTCTATCCATATATGTTCTGATTGCCAACTCATACTTGATCTGATTTCATTTTATTGGAATTGAGAGCATAGCCCAATGAATTTAATTTGACTTTTTTTGTTTCCGAACTAACTCTCATCAACTAGCACTATTTTGATGTGAACCTTTGTTCATAAAATTGGTTAGACGGAAAAAGCCTTTTCACTTCATGATCCTACTAAGGATATCGGTATACATATTAATACACGGCCTTTCCATTTCAGACATCTGCCAATCCTGATTCTAGTTGAAAATAGCTAGAATTCATTTACCCATGTAGCATTTTCTGTATGTATAAGAACTCTTTCATTTATGTATGTTCGATTTCTGTTCAGCAGAAACCCCATGTTATACCATATTTGAATAAATAGAAATTTTTGTTATCTAAGTTCAAAAGAAATGAGATTTAGTCCTATCAGACCTAAACAATCTTGTTTTTTTGAACATAAAGAAATAAAGAAGCCATTGCCATTGCCGGAAATACTAGGCCTACTAAAGGCACAAAAATAGAGGGAAAGTTGAAAGTTATCATAGAATGAATACCTCGATTTACTATTTGTACCTGTTATTATTATATTGTTTCTATTCTTATAAAGATATCTTGTAATAATTATATAATAATTATAATTAATTAATAATTTTCAATTAATAATTCTAGAATTAGAATTCTTATTAATTCGATTTAGTATATTGTAATTATGAAAATTTCATTTTAATTAATATAGATCGAAGTATATATCTAAGTGAGTATATATAATAAGTGCAAGGAATGTAGAACTAAATAAATGGACTTATTCATCTTTTGTTCTTGTCTTCTAATTTAATAAAGAAAAGGTTTTTTACAAATTACCGAAAGATTTCTAGACTTTTTAGTCAAAATGAGAGATATAGAAAAATACATAATTCTATATTTTCTATATTTTAATTTATTCGATAATACATACGTAAGAAGGAAAGATTAACTTCGCCTAATTTCACAAAAGCAAGAATTCATTCTTTTATAGAGGCTTGCTTATTCGTGCTTATTCGTAATCATGAATATTAGTAATCAGAAATATTAGTAAAAAAAAAAAAAGAAAAATTATATGCAACTTGTGATTCTTTCTACAATTAGATCTTATAGATCTTAAGTCACTAAAGAAAACCCCATTCTTCTTCTTTTTACTTTGATTCCGATAAACTAACTATGTGTTTACTACAAAAAACTAATTACACTTAATACTCTTTAAATTTGGATTCAAAGGAAAGAAAGCGTGGAGTTGAAATAACTCACTCAGAACGCTTTTTAAAGGATTGCGTGGTACGATTAGATCTAATAAGCCTTTCTGGAATAAATATTCAGCCGCTTGTGATCCTTCGGGTACTGTTTTATTCAATGTTTGTTCAATTACTCTTTTACCTGCAAATGCAATGTAGGCATTTGGTTCGGCAATAATGATATCCCCCAACATACCAAAACTAGCTGTCACCCCACCCGTAGTCGGAGATGTAAGAATTGGTACATAAAATAGTTTTTTATTTGATTGATAATCGTATAAAGCAGAAGATATTTTAGCCATTTGCATCAAGCTCAAACTTCCTTCTTGCATACGTGCACCCCCAGAAGCACACACTAGAATAAGAGGTAGAAATTTTTTGGTAGCATACTCGATCAAACGGGTAATTTTCTCCCCGACTACAGATCCCATACTACCCCCCATAAACTGAAAATCCATAACCCCAATTGCTACGAGAATACCGTTTAATTGGCCTATGCCTGTTTGAACAGCCTCAGTTAACCCTGTTTTTCTTTGATAAGAATCAATACGATCTTTATAAGGCTCCTCTTCGGAATGAAATTCAATGGGATCCAGAGAGATCATGTCTTCATCCATAGGATCCCAAGTGCCTGGATCAATCAAAAGTTCT